TGTTCGCTCAAGAAAAGTTCTAGAAGATGTTAATCGTAAATAAGAAGATTGTTTACGAAAAAAAACTAAGAAAAATTCACATTCAAATATATAAGAATTGTACAGGAACCGAAATAGTCTTTTATTTTCTTTTGAAAAAATACAAATAGATTTTTTATGAGTAATGAGAAGACTATTCCAATTATGATATTCGTGAAGAAAGAATCGCAATGAATGCAAAAAAGGAACATCTTGAATCCAGCATTGAAGAATTTGAACCAAGATTTCCATATGGATGGGATGAGGTATTAGTATATCTGAGACATAATTTAAATGCGATAATTTGTCCTCTAAAAAGGGAAAAATGGAATGAATTGATCGTAAATTATGATATTTTGGTATTTCTTTTTTTTCTCCGAAAAAAGATACTAATCGCAGCGAGAACGGAATTTCTACAATAATTGCAAAACTTTCTGATATAATTTGAGAATCAAAATGAGAATAAAAAAAATTGTTATGCCCAATGAACCTCTTTTGGTTAGAATCATTAACCGAAGAAATCAAATAATTCTGTTGATAGATTCGAGTAATTAGGCGTTTTACAAGTGCTAAACTAGATTTATTGTCATAACCAAAAACTTCGACAGGTTCGTAAAAAATCGAACCATTTAAACCATGATCATGAGCAAGTGCATAAATATACTCCTGAAAGAGTAGCGGATATAGGAAGTGTTGTTGCCGAGATTTATCCTTTTCTAAATATCCTTGTAATTCTTCCATTGACTTACATTTCTACTTTAACCAGAAACAGTAGGCATTTCTTGGTTATCAAATTATACATAGTGCAATATGGTCAGAACAGAGTATGTATTATGTATGGCAAAAAATATATACCCCGGAAACAGGTAGTCCAATCAACAGATATTTTTCCTCTCCTCTTCTATCCAATGGGTTTATCTTCGTTATAATTCCCAGAGGTTCAAAAATCTTTTATTTTTGCAACCCGATCGCTCTTTTGACTTTGGAACAAATTCTTTTTGTCAGTATACTGTTTCTTCTACACATTCGTTTCCAATCCATAATAGAGAATAGTTAGGATTTTTTAAAAAAACAAAAAAAAAGAATAAAAGGACCACTCACAGGAGAACCCTTCCCCGCATCAGGCACTAATTTTTTTTTAACGTCTAATTAGATCGGGTAATTATTCAAATTAAGATAAGAATAGAAGCTCGTTGCTTTTTTTTACCAGAATTGGAGCCGTGGGGCTCTATCCATTTATTCACTAGACCCAACTGTAAATGTGAATTTCTTTTGTCCCCCCCCCCCAAAAAAAAAAAATGGGAATAATCCGGTAGGAATCAACTCAAAATTCTACTAAAAATGAATATAAGAAGAAATTCTATTTTCTTCTTATTATTACGACATGCTGTTTTTTCCACCCATTACCTTTCAGGATCAGTCGCGGTCTTATAGACTCTACCAATAGTCTGGACGAATTCGTTGCTTCATCCAAATGTGTAAAAGATCATAGTCGCACTTAAAAGCCGAATACTCTACCGTTGAGTTAGCAACCCAGACAAATATGATATGTAGATACGATCGAAATAAAAAAAAAAAAAAAATTGAATTGCACTGTACAACTACGTCAAACTATTGAACTAACAAGAAATATAAAGGAAAAATTTGAGGATCAATTATAAACACCAAAATAACAAAATGAGCAGATCGGATTAAAAAACAACGGATTTCCAATAGAAATATCAAAATTTATACAGACCACCCGTTTTCTAAAAATTTTTGATTTTCGTTAAGAAAATACATCTTGTATTGTATAACAGTAAATCCAGCAAACCCATCATTTGACTGAAGTAAAGGAAAAACCAACAGGGGTCGGAATAAATGGATCCATTTATCTACGATCAAATTATATTTGTTCGATACACCATTGTCAATATGAGTGGAATGTTGAGAGAACAAATTCAATTAATTAGTAAGTAAATCAAATAAGGATTTGTGTTGGATTGGCACAACAACAATAAAAAAGTATGAATTTGGGGTAAATAATTACCCAAAATGGATACTAGTTACCTTTCTTTTTTTTTTTGTTATTTCTTTCTATAGAAAGATAATACGAATGATTGATTCCCTTGTAATATAATACACTTTTAATTTGAATCGAAAAAGTTTTCCTAATTCCAACAAATTTGTTTGACTTTTTTTTTATTTCATTTTTCATTTCAAACTTGTTTGGATTTTAACCCTTCGATTTCTATATTGAAGATATACTTACAAAGTTGGTCTAACTTATTTATTGTTACTAACCCTAGATTCTTCCTCCCGATAAATGAATCAATACTTTTTGCTCGAGCTCCATCGTGTACTATTCCTATTTACCAACCCAACACAAATTAGGTTCCTAGCAAGAACAGAATAAACTATGTCGATTCAAGAGCATCTTCATTCCTATAGAAAATGGTGGATGTAAGAATCCACAACGAATCATGTCCTTCAAGTCGCACGTTGCTTTCTACCACATCGTTTCAAACGAAGTTTTACCATAACATTCCCCTAATTCAATTTCGAACCGGTATGGAATTGATTCAAGATGGAATCATGAATAGTCATTGGCTCAACGGTATATAAATACCTTTTATGTATCTATGGATAGATAAATAGTTATCCGGAAAAGTCTTAGAAAGGATTTAAGTTATTTCACCCCATATTCTATCATATGAATGAAACAGATTTCTCAAAAAGACGAATAAACGAATTTACTTAAGTCTTATTTACATCTTCAACGGATTGTTCGGGGTGGTGAATCATGAAAAGGATCCCATTTTTCTCGAACAAAAAAATTCTAAACTTAAAAAGAACAGCCTTTAATAGATTTCCAATCTAATCCCGGATGGATTGGAAATTCCGGAACAAAATCAGTTATTAACCAAATATAAACTATTTCAATGACTCGAAAAGGCCAGAAGTTTCTTTATAATATAGATTTTTCACACTTCTTCGAGTACCAAGGGTTCATAAAAATGAAGATTCAAATCCTTTTTTGTTTTCATGAGTATGGAATAGAAAAGGTCTCGTGTAAGGTAAGATTAAAGTCGTTATTTTTTCTTTCAATTCTTTCTTTCATCTGAAAGAGAAAATAAGAATCAAGAATAAGAAGAATCTAATCTTTTCGTATCCATCATATACAACGAACAATTCTTACCGGAGGTAATCATGGATATTTAAAGAATCACAGACCCTTATTGACTTAACCAAAGGACCGCTGTTACTGAACAATACAATAATATATATATAATTATATAATATAGGACTTGTTCTTTTTTTTTTATTATCTTGTTATATTTATATTATTTTTATATTATTATATTATACAGTATACAGACAGATTTTGTTTTACTTCAGGTTTCAAAATCTTTCCGCCAATTCCACAGAATATATAAATTTTCATCCATCCAATCGTTACATTACATTGATATTCATTTGAATAAGATCAAATTCAAAAAATGGGATCCAGATTAATTCGTTTTTCTTATTTTTTTTTCTTAGAAGTTTTAAGACGAACCATGAAATTAAATTAATACCAAAAACTACGTAATCTTTAGTCTCCACATAAAATAAAGTGTGGAATTGGGATACACTATTTATTTTTCTTTAGGCCCCCTTGGGAATGGAATAGAAAAAAGGGCCTTTTCCATTTCGATTCAGAATGCATCATGTTATAATTCCCATTTCACGGATATGGAACACAAAGCTTCCATAAGTAACTAACTTCAATATGAATATGAGTAGTACAAGCATACTCTGAATGGGAATGCTCCCCCAATTCAAAAAAGAATTGGGAATTAAAAGAAATATCTTTATTTCTACCCGTGCACTCGATCGCGTTTGTGAGAAACCAAACGAAAGAAAAGATATAATTCGTAGAATTATTCCTAGAATTCAGAACAGAGGGTTGGATCACATTATATCCAAAAAGTTGTTAAAGAGAAGAATCTTTCGTTTCTGATGAAGACGATCTGGGACGGAAGGATTCGAACCTCCGAGTGACAGGACCAAAACCCGCTGCCTTACCGCTTGGCCACGCCCCATTTAGATTTATATTCGACACTAATAAAGACTAATATTGGTATTGGTCATTCGTCAATCCCAACCCAAATACATATGAAATACATTGTTGCTAGGATTCAACACATGTAAATATAGAATAAAAAAATTATTGATCATTACATAAAATTCAATTAAGATATTGTATGAAACTATAATTCCTTGTATTCTCATTTGAGAATGAAAGGAAAGATTTTGGATTGGGGAGAGTTCGAAGAAAAGGAAGGATTTTTTGACCCGCCTTTTCATTTTTTCCCTCATAAAAAAAACTCAACCAAAATCAAATTTTCTAATCTACAAGAATGAAATGTTTGTTATGCTTAATATCTTTAGTTTAATCTGTATCTGTCTTAATTCTACCCTTTATTCGAGTAGTTTTTTCTTCGCCAAACTGCCCGAGGCTTATGCCTTTTTCAATCCCATCGTAGATGTTATGCCTGTCATACCTGTACTATTTTTTCTCTTAGCCTTTGTTTGGCAAGCCGCTGTAAGTTTTCGATAAAATCTTTACTACTCTGCAAAATTCATGATTTATCCAAAAAAATTCTAAAAATTGATAAGATCAGATAAGTTTTACATTATGAACCCTCGATTCAAAAATGGAAATTCTTGTATATTGAATTGAATGACCGCGGTGATAAATTTTGATCAACTTATTTCCTCGTTCTGACCTTCCAGTAAACAAGGACTTTCTAAGGACCCCACAATACCCAACAATGGATATGGCCACAAATTTTTGGTAATGAAGGAATCAGAATCTTTATGTCAAAATAGTGTATGTGATAAAAAATGGGCAATCTATTTCCTTTTTTCAAAAAAAAATCTTGGAGATTGTGTAATGCTTACTCTCAAACTCTTCGTTTACACAGTAGTGATATTTTTTGTTTCTCTGTTCATCTTCG